GAAAGGTAACTATCTCGCTTTCATATAAAAATTGATATAGAATCTTTGAAAAAGACTTTTCTTCATACTTCATAAATAAAGAAAAAGACTTACTGTCTTTAGGATCTGATGCTACACCGCTGCTCAATATCTTAGGGGATCCACTCTATTACATAAGTGGATTCCTAAGGATTTATCTCATATTATGATATAAATAAAACAGCTCTTGTTGTATCTCGGTCCAAAACCTTTCCAATTGATCTTTACGGTGCTTCCTCTATCAATTCAATCTTTTTTTATCCATAGAAGAAAGTATTTAGGCATATCTAGTCTTCACTTCATATTTCGATCTATGAAGTTTAGTTATTTGCTACAGCTGATAAAAAATCGTTTTGGACGATGTTTATGTAGAAAGCCCTTTTTTGTGTTTCTAGTAGTTGATTGACTAGCTGTTCGTTCTTCTTTTTTTTCTATAGTGGAGATAGTCGCACGTAATGACAGATCACAGCCATATTATTAAAAGCTTGTGGTAAAAAGGGGTTTCGTTCTAATGCCCGAAAATAATATTCTAAAGCTTTTGTATGTTCCCCATTACTTGTGTGGATAAGGCCTATATTATAGAGTATATAACTTCGATCATAGGGATCAATTTCTAGTCGCATAGCTTCATAATAATTCTGTAATGCTTCCGCATAATTTCCTTCAGATTGAGCCGACATCCGTTACGGTCGTCATTCGATTGAAAGAATTCTCCGTTTCAGAACCGTATGTGAGATTTTCATCTCATACGGCTCCTCCTTTAGGTGCATAATGAAAATAATATATGGAAAAATTTGATGTCATTATGAACTAAGTGGGGCTAATGTTTTTACAAGAAATCCCTAGCCAACCTTCTTGCAAAAGATCTTTTCTTACTACCAAGTGTGTTCATGCTAGATAAAAATAAAAAAGGAAACTCTCAAAATTTCTTTGTTCTGACGCCCTTAAATTTCCAGGAATTAGTCATTTCAACAGTCTTCAATGGTTATACGGGTATCCAAAGTACAAACGAGATGGATGTTTCTTGTTCCAACCATTTTAATTAGTCCCAATCCCCCCAAAAAAGAAGAAAGAAAAGGCATCATTTTGAAGAAAGTTTTCGTGTTGTTGATTTCTCGGCGTAGTGCTTCTTCCCCTATGCCTCCTATTCGTATATTGTATTAGTGTAGTAGGATTTGAATACGGGAATCCATAGGTCAAAACCTTTTGCTCAATACTCTCCAATTCACAATTGAAGCATCTAAGGCTGCATTAATCGTGGATACATGACAGAAGGGATTGCTTTTTTTATATTATAAACTTCACCTTCAAAAGCGTAGATCTTTTTTTTCAATACTTTTTTTTCTTTCTATTCGAAATCGGCGAGAAATTAAAAAAATAATGATAATCAAATCGCACCATCTCTGTAATAAGTAAATGCCTCTTTTTCTCCGGAAGTTGTCGGAATGACTCGTAATAAGATATTGGCTACAATTGAAAAGGTTTTATCAATAAAATTTCCATTTATACGTGATCTTGGCATAGGTAGTTATCCATTCTATAACTCTTTTTATTTCCTTTCCCCTTTCTTTTGTGAGAAAATTATCTCACAAACAAAGGAATTTTATAGTACGAACTAACATAAAAGCGGACTTATTAAAATAACCTTCTATCGACTTCCAATTTTTCCGGTCAAAAAAGGTATCTATTAACCATAATCTAAAAAACTATGAATAACTCGCTATTCACCCAGGTACTCAGTCATAATTTTAACGTAGGAGAGATGGCCGAGTGGTTGAAGGCGTAACATTGGAACTGTTATGTAGACTTTTGTTTACCGAGGGTTCGAATCCCTCTCTTTCCGTACTTTCAACTAATTCACCTTCACCAATCTTATGTGATTGACCACAATGTATGAAATCAAATAAAAAAAATAGATCTAAAATTTAGCTTGCTTTGATTTTGAAATCGATTCTATATTCCTAATTTCTTTGATATGGAAAATGCTGGGAAGAGCAAATAAGGGATCCAAATCTCCCTACTAATCTATGATACATGAATCGGAAAAAGATTCCCAGAAAAAATCCTTTACCTTGGGCCTTTTTACTTTTAATCAAAAAGAGGGCAAGGGGGAGTTGTCCGAACTCTTGTTTTTAGTTCTTTTTTTTACTTAAGTTAGGGTTATTAAGTCTGTCGAGAATAATATTCTACGACAAGCAATTCATTTATTTTCAAACCGACGCATTTCCTATCTATTATTTGATTAACTAACCCTTCATATTGGAATGTGTGAAGAGTCAGATGTTTTGGCAATTCCTCGGGGGCAGATGAATCAAGAAGATTTTGAACCAAAGTTCGAGAGTTTTGTTCATCCTTCACTGTAATAATATCTCGTGGTTTGCAGCGATAACTTGGTATATCTACTATACGACCATTAACTAAAATATGTCCATGGTTAACTAATTGACGCGCTTGAGGAATAGTCAAAGCCATACCCAATCGAAAAAGGGTGTTATCCAAACGCATTTCAAGTAATTGTAGTAAAACTTGCCCTGTTGACCCCTTGGCTTTTCCGGCGATACGAACATATTTAAGTAATTGGCGTTCTGTAAGACCATAATGAAAACGCAATTTTTGTTTTTCTTCTAAACGAATACGATATTGAGATTTTTTTCCGGAGCGTGATTGATTTCTAAGATCGCTCCCTGCCCTAGGCCTTTTACTAGTGAGTCCCGGTAAAGCCCCCAGACGGCGTATTTTTTTAAAACGAGGCCCTCGGTAACGTGACATAAAGACTCCTTTTTTTATTGAAATTTTGAAAAACTAAACAAAATTAAAACTGAACTAAATGATAATGATAAATGAAGTGAAATCCACTAAAATAAACTATTGTAATAGAAAGAGTAAGTAGATATATTCTCTCAATATACAGATTATTTTTATTGTATATATAATATATATAAATCAAAAAAATTTTCCTTTTTTTCTTGATTTATTTTGCAAAGATCTAACCTTTTTACCCAAGATATATATTCCTAGATGGAAGTTTATATGACATAAAATAAATTATGACATAATATAAATAGAGTCGTAACTCTTGGAAAAAGGGTGAAAGAAGTTTTTTCAACCTTCTTTTATTTTGAAAGTACATTAAAAATCATGTAAAAAAAAAAAACGAAAAAATATGGAAAAGCCGGCTATCGGAATCGAACCGATGACCATCGCATTACAAATGCGATGCTCTAACCTCTGAGCTAAGCGGGCTCAAATAACAGAAATCTCGCATGCATACAAATTCACTAAACTACTAGATCGTATCAATTAACTATTCTATTCATCCTTATCTATATAGAATGAATCATACAGATTCTATATATTCTAGAACAGAATATAGCTCAAATAAATAGTGACTATCATTAACTAAATAAAACATAATAAAACATAACCTTAATTAATTAATAGAATATAGCAATATATCTACTTTATAATTTTGATTTCATTAGTTTATAAATAATAAAATCTTAATTAGATCAGAAATCTTTTTTTTTTGAAGTTAAATGAAATCTTATGTGAAATTCTTGTTTTTTTTTGTTCTAACCTCATGCTATTATTATTATTTTTTATTTTCTTTTTTATTTCGAATATTCGAATTCGAATAATTAATATTCGAAATTAATATTCGGATAGAATTTTTGAGAATTATTCGAATTTTAAATCTACGAAGTAGACTTAGAATCTTTTTCCATTCCATTCTAAGTTTCAATACTAATCATAAATTAAGTTTTGTGGAAGTGAAAAAGAAGAATCGACCGTTCGACTATTTATTGAAATTAAAGACAAAGATGAGAAAGGGAAGAACATATATATATGTTATGTAATATATAACCATATTGACTTTCAAATACAAAAATGATAGAATCTTTGTTGAGTAGACTAAATCAAGATGGATGTGGCGAAAAAAAAAATGAAAGAAGATACCAAAGAAATCAAATAAGTATCTATATGTAATGAATTCCAGGGTTTCGGCATAAGAAAAAGTAGAACGACATCATAATCATAATGAGATCCTAATTTCAAAGCAAAAAGGGGGATATGGCGAAATTGGTAGACGCTACGGACTTAATTGGATTGAGCCTTAGTATGGAAACCTACTAAGTGATAACTTTCAAATTCAGAGAAACCCTGGAATTAACAACGGGCAATCCTGAGCCAAATCTCGGTTTACGCGAACAAACCCGAGTTTAGAAAACGATAAAAAAGGGATAGGTGCAGAGACTCAATGGAAGCTGTTCTAACAAATGGAGTTCAACCACCTTGTGTTGATAAAGGAATCCTTCGATCGAAACTTCAAATCAAAAAGGATGAAGGAGAAAAACCTATATTGCATAAAGATAGGTAACACAAAACGATCTCAAAAATGACGACCTGAATCTCTATTTCTTTTTTTTCTATTTGAAGAAATAAAAATGTTGTGAATCAAATCGAAGTTGAAGACAAAATTGAATATTCATTGATCAAATGATTCACTTCATAGTCTGATAGATCTTTGGTGGAACTTATTAATAAGACGAGAATAAAGATAGAGTCCCATTCTACATGTCAATACTGACACCAATGAAATTTATAGTAAGATGAAAATCCGTTGACTTTTCAAATCGTGAGGGTTCAAGTCCCTCTATCCCCAAATGTACTCCCCCAAAAAGTCTGTTTGATACCTTACCTTGTTTTTTTTAGTTATTCAAGAATACAATTTACATTCTAAAACTTAGAAAGTATTCTTTTTGAAGATCCAATAAATTCCCGGTCCAAAACTTTTTGAATTTACTACTTTTTAGTTTCTTTTAATTGACATAGACCTCAGGCATCTAGTAAAATGAGGATGATACTTCGGTAATCGTCGGGATAGCTCAGTTGGTAGAGCAGAGGACTGAAAATCCTCGTGTCACCAGTTCGAATCTGGTTCCTGGCATAGGCCCACACCTTTTTGATATAAAATTTGATTA